TAAGGAATTCGAACAACTGCTTCAAATACAGTATCAGGCAGTACCGCTTGTGGAACCTCGATATCCACGGGTTTGTTCGCTAAATGGCAATTGGCACATACAATACGGCCAGTCGCTTCTCGTGGATTTTCATAAACCTGCTGTGCAAAAACGGGATACGCGTTTGAAATGGGTGTCCGAGTTATTATATATATGATGAGCGATACGGAAATGAATCGAATAATCTCTTCCTTTATCCAAGAAAAGGTATTTCTAGTTTGCATGGTCCAATCATTGATCCCAAAAATTTCTACAATAAAATTAGATAAGTCACTAGTATAGTTACTTAATCTATCATTCTGATATTTACTGAAATAATTTGGATGGAATATTGAAGGAATTCCCCAGAAAGAATAAGTACGTTTTTGACTCTTTTACTTATGTACAAAGTAACAAATATTATAATTGGTTCGTTCGATCATTTTTCAATCATTCATTGAATGATAAATCACTACAAGTGACGGAGATACACGATTTAAATAACGAAAAATCAAATATTTAAAAATTGTATCTAAAATGACTGGAAAAGTAGAAACAAGACCGGATATAATTTGATCATAATGATCAAATCCAAAATTTTTGTAGATATAGCCAATCATTAGTTCCCAACCATGGGGCGAATGGAATCCTATGCATAAATCGGTTAATAAAAGAATAGAAAAAGCTTTTAGTGTGTCGCTTAAATTATATATAAATTCTTGAAGACAAGAGTTAAGAAAAATAAGTTCTTCATTACCTAGAATAGAATAAAGGCTTAGAATAAGGAAATAAATTAGATTTGTTGAGAAATGTAAAATCGTATAGATACGACTCTCATTGTGCATCTTGATCAATTGGATCGTTTCTTTGTAGACTTCGGCACGAATTTTTTGTAAACGCCCTTCCGGGTATTCCTTTATCATTTCGTCGAAGAGGGATAGTTCCTCTAATTCTATGAATTTTTTTAGAATACCTTTTTCTTCAATATCATTCAAAAAAATTTCGGAGAGCCTAGTATTCCACCAATCAGTAACCCAAGATTCCATACTTTTGGTAAATGTAAATGAGAGAGAGATCCACCAAGGAAAAAATACTATAGATGCAAGGTATAGAAGGGAAATAAATGCTTTCTTTTTTGCCATTTGCCCATATGTGAATTTTGAAATGAACTCGGCTCATTCGGCGACTCTATACGATACTAATATTTCTATCAAGTATCAGTTCTATTACATTATCAAGTCTCGAGCCTATATCCCTATTTTTTATTTGTGATTCAGTACAGTGGGTGGTCCTTGAATTTAGAAAAAAAAAAATAGAGGAAAACAAAATAAATATAGAATAATAAAGAGTTCATGAATGTAAACTTGAATATTCTATAGAATATTCTTTCAATATATATCAATTGCTCAAATTCGAAGCAATTGTCTCCTTTGAATGAATGCACGAAAGAGCTATTTCAAATTCAAATTAATAAATATTATTCGAATTTCGAGGCGCAAGAACTCCCCAGTTATTAAGATAGTTATTAAGATATCAAAAAATTTCGAAAAAAAAAACTCGCCGTTGACCCGCAGTATAGGAATAATTAAGAGAAATTCTTTATTCTGAAATGTTTTGATATATAAGATGAATCTATTATTTCAATTTCTTACTTCTTTCATTATTGAATGGATTTAAGTGGATTTAAATACGCATAAAAAAAAAAAAGAATTTATGGACCAAAAACTATTTCGTTTTAGGGTTGTTCCGCGTACGTTTACTTTTTTTGTTCTAATCAGAGTTCGGCCGAAACTTCAGTTAAGTTATGCTATAGAAAAAAGAGAAAGAGAGTTATTGAATTATAGTTTTTTCTTTACCTTTTGCTAAGAAAGCATTCACTTTTTTTTTTCAAAATATTTCAATTGGTACACGCAAGAAATAGGCCAATTCAGCGGCTTTCTGTTCAATTTCTCGTAGAGTCAAATTCTCATCGATACGAGTCAAGGGAACGGACCCTTGGCCTCTGATTTCGATATAAAGTATAGGACGAGAAAAAATACCCTCTTTAACTTCTATTCTGATGGATTGAATGTCTTTCATAAGGAATCGGAGGAAGATGCGACGATTTTTTCCAGGAAATCCCCTACGAAAAATACACACTATTCCTTCTTTTATATCGAATCGATCATAACCGCTACCCACATTCCACGCAATTGTGCACCACAAATATGAACTAAAAAAAAGACCCGCAATTCCATAGAACGACATTACGATTCCTTGTGGAAAAAAACTTATTTGCTGATAAGGAAATAAGGGTATAAAATTCCTACCAAGATAACTATAAGTTCCAACCAATAAAAACCCCAATGAACCTAAAAAAAGGATAAGGGCCCAGCAGAAATTACTCGGTTTTCGAGACCCCGCTATAAGTTCTATCCATATATGGTCTGATCGCCAACTCATACTATACTAGATCTAATTGCATTGTATTGTAATTGGGAGGTAACATAACCCCAATAAATTTGACTTTAATTTTTTTGTTTCCGAGGTAACCCTCATCAACTAGCACTATTATGATGTGAAGCTTTAGGAGTAATTCACCAATTGTTTAGAGTTAAACTAAACAATAACATCCCTTTTTTATGTATATGATTTCTTATAGATATCCACAGACATGGAGATACATTTACTTTATGCTTCATCAATTTTCCCGATACCAATTTATTTTCAAATTGATTTTCAAAAAGCTATAAGTCATTTACTCATATATGATGTTTATGCATACGAGCTTCTGCTCGGAGCAAACTACTCGTTATACCATATTCTACTAAATAGATATTTGTGTTTAAATAGATATTTGTGTTATGATCCAAGTAAGCCTAAGTCTTTAAAAAAATAGAAATAGATAAGATTTAACCCCATAATATCTAAAAAATCTTGTTTTTTTGAACATGAAGAGATAAAGAAACCATAGCAATTGCCGGAAATACTAATCCCACTAAAGGCACAAAAATAGCGGGTAAGTTGCTGATAGTTGTCATAGAATAGGCACCTCAATTTAATATTTATATCCGTTATTTAGTATTCTATTTGTTGTTATATTAACATTTTAACCTGTTCTAAAGATATCTTATACTTCATATAGAATTATACTAATAAAATTATACTTAAGTGAGTATTGAATATATACAAGGAGATATAAAATATAAGAGTATATTATGTATATATACTAAGATATAATAAGGAATAAATAAAATATAATTCTAATAAATATAATTATAATATAATAGGGGGTAAAAATACTAATATATAGAGAGATACTAATATAGAATAAATGGAATGGAAATCAAAAGTGTAAATAAATGGGCTTATTTATCTTTCTATATGAAATAGATGTATGATAATCCACTTATTTATTATTTTCTTTTTTTTTATTATTCTTAATTATCTTAATTATTAGTCTATTCTATTTATTCTAAAATTTTTCTAGTATATTAGAATTTTAAAATTTTAATTTAATGTCGATAAAAAAAAGACCCCCATAATTTTTTCTACAATTCAATCTTATGTTACCAAAGACAAATACACTCTTCATGTTTTTACTTTCATTCCTATAAAAAAATGAAACTAAATAACTACTTGGTCACCCTCAAAGAAATAATAAAATGTAGAATTGATTTAATCATTTAATTAATTATTAAATTAAACCTTATACGTTTCTGCTTGAATTTTCATTCAAAGGAAAGAAAGCATGGAACTGAAATAATTCACTCAGAACTCCTTTTAAAGGATTACGTGGTACGATTGGATCAAATAAGCCTTTATCGAATAAATATTCAGCTACTTGTACACCCTCAGGTACTATAATATTCAATGTTTGTTCAATTACTCTTTTACCAGCAAATGCAATGTAGGCATCGGGTTCAGCAATAATGATATCTCCCAACATACCAAAACTAGCTGTCACCCCACCTGTAGTAGGAGATGTAAGGATTGCTACATAGAATAACTTTTTATTTGATTGATAATCATGTAAAGCAGAAGATATTTTAGCCATTTGCATCAAGCTCAAACTTCCTTCTTGCATGCGTGCTCCTCCGGAAGCACACACTAGAATAAGAGGTAAAAATTGATTGGTAGCATACTCAATCAAACGTGTGATTTTCTCACCCACTACAGATCCCATACTACCCCCCATAAACTGAAAATCCATAACCCCAATTGCTACAGGAATACCATTTAGTTTACCTGTACCTGTTTGAACAGCCTCAGTTAATCCTGTCTCTCTTTGATAAGAATCAATACGATCCTTATAAGGTTTGTCCTCTTCCTCCGAATCACATTCAATTGAATCAATAGGATCTTTAGAAGGTTCTTCTTCCGAATCAAATTCAATAGGATCTTTAGAAGGTTCTTCTTCCGAATCACATTCAATTGAATCAATAGGATCTTTAGAAGGTTCTTCTTCCGAATCAAATTCAATAGGATCGAGAGAGACCATGTCTTCATCCATAGGATCCCAAGTACCCGGATCAATCAAAAGTTCGATTCTATCCGAACTACTCATTTTCACATACCATCCACAATGTTCACAAATATTCATTTTTGATTTAAAAAATTTCTTATAATTTAATCCATAACAAGTTTCGCATTGAACCCACAAATGCTTGTATTTTTGAGTTTCATCTAAATCATTAGAACTCTCACTTATAGGTAAATCACTATCATCCGTACTACTGGAGCTCTCACTTAGAGTTAAATCATTATCATCCATACTACTGGAACTCTCATTATAATTTTCACTACTAGTGAAAATGAAGCTATCAATACAGATTTGATAACGAAGATAATTGTCAATGCAACTATTAACATGATTATTCCAACTATATTTAGTATCATATACGTAACGGCCGTAGCGAGGATCGTCATTCTTCGATACATTATTCAGATAACTATAATTCTGATAACAATAAAAAGAATTTTCTGGTTCACTTAGAAAAGAA